TATCAAGTCAGCTCATTTCATTCGTTTTTATGTTGATCATTACGGGCCTCTTGAATTTTCTCGGTCTCTCAATTTTAATTTTTTGTATAATGTGGATTTCTTTTTGTTTCTAATTGCTAGGAATTCTCTTGTTGAGACCCTATGATTCGATTGAAACCTAAGATTCATACTAGAACCACGATGATTGAATAAAGTCCCTAAGCTAAGCCCAAGGGTTATCTGAGTAAAAACCTTTTGATCATCACTTATTCAATGAATAGATGAAATGACTCTAAATCCATAGAAACATTTGTCCGTTGGTCAAAATAAGCAAACAAAAAATTTAAGAATAATTAGAAAATAAATCTTTGAAATTTTTTGAGTCCGGTCGCGAGGTCTGACTGAATAGTAGGTATGAATCATAGTTTAAATATTTCTTTTCTTGATCTATTTCATTCCATATATTCCGTGCTCCAGATACTAGAATGAATATCCGACGAGGCAAAACCCATCTCTCTCAAGATGACAGACCCATTCTCTGTACTATCAATAGGATCAATTATAACAAGTCACACACTCATATTCCGGAAATACCGAAACAAAGGAATTTCACGGTCAAACTGCCGGAATGACCTAAAAATCCTAGTCCTAAGTGATTCACTTTGGATTGAAAAGACAGTACTTCGCAATTCCTATGAACCTAATTCATTGAAATTCCATCCAGTAAAACGGAAGAGTTATAAATCTCCAAAATAATAGATAGGAATACCGCGAAGAGAGCCATTGCGACACCCATCAACGGGGTAGTTCCCCATCCGGGCGCTACTTTACCATATTCCGAATTCAACGGTTTCAATAAACTTCCTAGACCAGTCTGTCTTGGTCTTGGACCAGATCTCGAATTATTCTCAACGGTTTGTGTAGCCATAAATCCTATTGCATTGATTGAATTTTATTGACTTTGTAAATCATACCGTTGTAAATAACCGATCTTATTATAGATCCATTGTGGTCTTGAAATTTTATAATAATGGAAATAGCAACCCTAGTCGCCATCTTTATATCTGGTTTACTTGTAAGTTTTACCGGGTACGCCTTATATACCGCTTTTGGGCAACCCTCTCAACAACTAAGAGATCCATTTGAAGAACATGGGGACTAATTGAAGTCAAGTAATGAGCCGCCCGTGTTGGGCGGCTCATTACTTGACTTTAATGCATTAATTCATTAGTATTTCTAAAGTAACATTATACTTTAACTATAATTGAGATAATCAAAAATCATTTTTTAGTCGGAACCTTAGGCGGTTCTCGAAAAAAGATAGCGAAAAAAATGATTCCTAGAGTCGAGACTAAGAGGAATGTATAAACCAATGCTTCCATAAATTCGATCGTGGTTTACAATTATAGCTTCCACACCTGTTCATTTGGGAGCATCTCCCAGATAAAGACAAGAGTCAAAGAAAAGGGCGATTTAAATCCAGCAAAATTTATCTGGTAATCTATGTAGAAAGTGAAATCAAAAAAAATCCAATAGAAGCGAAAGATACCATATCAGATCAATGTTTATCAGATTACCTGTCTCCTTGTAGTTGGATCCCCAAGTTTTTGGAATGCTCCAAATTCTACTTGAGCATCCAAATCTGGATCAATCCCCGCAAAAACATCTCTGAACAAGGTTCTAGCACCATGCCAAATGTGTCCGAAAAAGAAGAGCAAAGCAAACGAAGCATGCCCAAAAGTGAACCAACCCCTCGGACTACTACGAAAAACACCATCAGATTTCAAAGTAGCACGATCTAATTCAAAAATTTCACCTAATTGAGCGCGTCTAGCATATTTTTTCACAGTTGCAGGATCACTATAACTGACTCCGTTAAGTTCGCCACCATAGAACTCAACAGTTACCCCTACTTGCTCAACACTATACTTCGATTCCGCCCTTCGAAAAGGAACATCGGCTCTCACAATTCCGTCTCCATCTACCAAAACTACCGGAAATGTTTCAAAAAAAGTAGGCATACGACGTACAAAAAGCTCACGCCCCTCTTTATCTCTAAAGATAGGGTGCCCTAACCATCCAACAGCTATTCCGTCCCCGTTATCCATTGAGCCCGCTCTGAATAATCCCCCCTTTGCGGGATTATTGCCGATGTAATCATAAAAAGCTAATTTTTCAGGAATTTTAGACCAGGCTTCTGATAAACTCTGATTTTCAGCTAGTCCGGCACCAACCCTTCGATAGATTTCTTGCTGGAAGTATCCCTGATCCCATTGATAACGGGTGGGACCGAATAATTCGATGGGGGTAGTTGCCGAACCATACCACATAGTTCCGGCAACAACAAAAGCCGCAAAAAAGACAGCAGCGATACTACTGGAAAGAACAGTTTCAATATTACCCATACGCAACCCTTTGTATAGGCGTTGGGGCGGACGAACACTAAGATGAAATAGGCCTGCTAATATGCCCAATGTCCCTGCTGCAATATGATGAGAGGCTATGCCTCCCGGAACAAAAGGATCAAAACCTTCTACGCCCCACGCAGGACTTACAGATTGTACTTTTCCAGTTAGTCCGTAAGGATCGGACACCCATATTCCAGGACCATACAAGCCCGTTACATGAAATGCACCAAACCCAAAGCAAGCTAACCCTGATAGAAATAAATGAATTCCAAAAATCTTGGGCAAATCCAAAGAAGGTTTTCCTGTACGTTCATCACGGAATATTTCTAGATCCCAATACACCCAATGCCAGATAGCTGCCAAAAAGCACAAACCAGAAAACACAATATGCGCCCCGGCCACACCCTCGTAACTCCAAATACCCGGATTTGTTACAGTTCCTCCTGTGATACTCCAACCTCCCCATGAATTGGTTATTCCTAAACGAGTCATGAAGGGTATAACAAACATACCCTGTCTCCACATTGGATCAAGAACGGGGTCAGAGGGATCAAAAACGGCTAATTCGTATAGAGCCATTGAACCAGCCCACCCAGAAACTAGAGCTGTATGCATTATATGGACAGCAAGCAACCGACCGGGATCATTCAATACGACGGTATGAACACGATACCAAGGCAAACCCATGAAAATACCCCTTTATCAAAGAAAAAAAAAAAAAGATA